TACTCGAAGGTATCTGTGAATACTTTCAAAATGAAAACAAAGAAGTAATCACTCAATTTCCCCTTTTAGTATGACTCACAATTCTATAGTTCTATATATAGATTTATATCGATTAGGTATCATGCAAACCCTTTCTATACTAATAAAATAGAACCTTACTCTATTTAATCTAATAAAAATTTCCTTTTTTCTATTTTAGAAGTTCATTGAACTTGAAGAAGTTCTATTTTTATTTGTTCAATAAATTTACCTATATTTTTGTTTGTCCACTACTTAACATGATAAATCGAAAAAAGGTTATGATAAACCGAGAAAAAAATGGAAACTACGAATAGTCGTTTTTGACGAACAGGATCAAGAATCATTATTAATTCGACACAAGAAGGGGTTGGGGAAAATCCCTTTTCTTGTGTCAAGGACTAGGAGACGAACAACCCCCCCCCTAAAATAAAACCCTTTGTTCCTTTCATTTATACTTTGGTTTCTATTTTACGCTTATTTATCTTTTGTTTTGATTCTATTCGAATAGAAAACTACTGATTCATTCTATATCACTTCGATTTGGATTGAAAAAACAAAGAAGAGATAAGTAAAATAAAATAGTCTTCTTCACAATATACATATCATGACCGGTATAAGTAATTCCCGAAATCCGGTAGAAAAAAAAAGAAACAAACAAAATTTTTTTGATCATACACAATTACATAATATAATTATTACATAATATAATTGCCAACAAGAGTTTGTTTCTTTTTAGAGCTTGATGTTGAAAAATCCGCGGATCTAGAAATTCATTTCGGACAATTGAACCTTCTCAAACTGTTTCTTTTTAAGAACTAAAAAGATTTGTGCCAAAATAACAGATGCCAAGAAGAGCAAAAGGCCTTGGACACGTAATGGATCTTGAAGTACTACTTCCGCATCCCCCTGACCAAACCCACCCACATTAGGATTACTCGTTAATGGTTGATCAAGTTTGATGGATTCGCCCTCGGAAACAAGAAGTTCCGGCCCTGGAGGGATAATATCAACCACTTGACGCCCATCCGATGCCTCCACTATGGTTATTTCGTACCCCCCTTTCTCTTTTCGTATGATTTTGCTTACTATACCTGCTGCTGTAGCATTATAAACATTATTGTTACTCTTGCTCCCGTCGGGATAAATCTGACCCCTTCCTCTGTTCCCGCCTACATATATGGGATATTTTAAGAAGTGAACATCTTTCTTAGTAGCGGGGTCCGGGGAAAGAATAGGAAAGGTGATTTCACTATATTTCTGACCAGGAACAGGACCTATCACAAGAATATTTTTTTTAGTAGGGCGGTAACTTTGAAAAGCCAGATTTCCTATCTTTTCTTTAATCTCAGGCGAAATACGATCGGGGGGGGCTAGTTCAAACCCCTCGGGTAAAATAAGAACAGCCCCTACATTCAAAGCTCCTTTTTTACCATTAGCAAGAACTTGTTTCACTTGCAGATCATAGGGAATTCGAACAACTGCTTCAAATACAGTATCCGGAAGTACCGCTTGTGGAACCTCGATATCCACGGGTTTATTAGCTAAATGGCAATTGGCACATACAATACGGCCAGTTGCTTCTCGTGGATTTTCATAACCCTGCTGTGCAAAAATGGGATAGGCATTTGAAATGGGTGCCTGAGTTATTATATATATCATTATCATGAGCGATACGGAAATGGATCGAGTAATCTCTTTCTTTATCGACGAAAAGGTTTTTTTAGTTTGCATGGTCCAATCATTGATCCCGAAATTTTCTACAATAAAATTAGGTAGGTCGCTAGTAGAGTTCCCTATCTATAATTTTGCTATTTAATGAAATCATTTTTCTGAAATATTGGAGAAATCGCTTGGCTGGGTAGTAAGTACAATTTTGAATGTTTTGCTTATGTACAAAGTACCAAATATTCTAATTAGGTCGGTCGATCATTTTTCAGTCGTTCATTGAATGATAAATCACTACAAGTGAAGGAGATACACGATTTAAATAACGAAAGATCCAATATTTAAAAATTGTATCTAAAATGACTGGAAAAGTAGAAACAAGACCGGATATAATTTGATCATTATGAGCAAATCCAAAATCTTTGTAGACAGAGCCAATCATTAATTCCCAACCGTGGGGCGAATGGAATCCTATACATAAATCAGTTAATAAAAGAATAGAAAAAGCTTTTATTGTGTCGCTTAAGTTATATAGGAATTCTTGAACCCAAGAGTTAAGAATAACAAGTTCTTCATTACCTAAAATAGAATAACCACTTAGAATAACGAAACAGATTATATTTGTCGAGAAGTGTAAAATTGTATGTATACGATCCTCATTGTGCATCTTGATCAATTGGATCGTTTCTTTGTAGATTTCAACGCGAAGCTTTTGTAAATGCGTTTCCGGGTATTCCTTTATCATTTCCTCCAAACGAAGGAGTTCCTCTAAGTCTATGAATTTTTTTAGAATACTCTTTTCTTGAATATCATTCAAAAAAATTTCGGATTGCCTAATATTCCACCAATTAGTAATCCAAGATTCCAGACTTTTTTTAAATGAGAGAGAGATCCACCAAGGCAAAAATACTATAGATGCAAGATATAGAAGGGAAATGAATACTTTCTTTTTTGCCATTTTTTCGTCTGTGAATTTTTGAAGTTTTAATGAACTCACCCCATGCGTCGACTCTATATGATACTAATATTTCTATCAAGCATAAGTTATATTTCAAGTCATCTAGCCCATTAATCTATTTCAGAGTTTTTATTTGTGATGCAGTATAGCGGTTAGTCCTTGAATCTAGAAAGAATACAGAAATAGAATAAGAAAGAGCCCACTTCAAATTAATATTAGTCGGATTTCGAGACGAAAGAACTCCTGTTCTATTAAAAAAAATATCAAATATTTCGAAAAAAAAAATTATGGACACAAAAATTTTCGTTTTAGGGGTGTTTCGTATACGTTTACTTTGGCTCGAATAAGCGTTCGGAAGAAACTTCCGTTAACTTATGGTATAGAAAAAAAAGAGGATTCTTTAGTTTTTTCCCTCTTGCAAAGTATTAATTCTTCAGTTTATTTTTTCAAAATACTTCAATTGGTACGCGCAAGAAATAGGCCAATTCAGCAGCTTTTTGCTCAATTTCTCGTGGAGTCAAATTCTCATCAGTACGCGTCAAGGGAATGGCCCCCTGGCCTCTGATTTCCATATAAAGGACCCGACGAGCAAAAAGACCCTCTTTATTTTCTATTCTGATGGACTGAATGTCTTTCATAAGGAATCGGAGGAATATGCGACGGTTTTTTCCAGGGAATCCCCAACGAAAAATACACACTATGCCCTCTTTTATATCGAATCGATCATAACCACTACCTACATTCCACGAAATTGTGCACCACAAGTAGGAACTAATAAAAAGACCCGCGATCCCATAGAAAGACATCACGATCCCTTGTGGAAAAAAATGGATTTGCTGAGAAGGAAATAAAGATATCAAATTCCTACCAAAATAACTGGAGGTTCCAACCAATACAAACCCTAATGAACCTAAAAAAAGAATAAGGGCCCAGCCGAAATTACTTATTTTTCGAGATCCCGCTATAAGTTCTATCCATATACGTTCTGATCGCCAACTCATATTCTCACTAGACCTAGTTGCATTTTATTGGAATTGGAAAAATAACAAAAATAAATTGGATTTTACTTTTTTTGTTTCCGAAGTAACTTTCATCAACCAGCACTACTATGATGTGAACCTTTAAGAATAATTCATCGAATTGCTTAGATCCAAACTAAAATAATAACATCTCTTTCATACGATTTCCTATAGCTATCCACATATATATAGATATAGATATATTGACTTTACGTTTCCGAAATTCTTCCCGATGCCGATCCATTTGAAAAATGAATTTACCCATATATCATGTTTACACATACATAAGAGCTTATGCTCGAAAGAAGCAACATGTTATACCATATTCTACTAAATAGATATGGGTGTTATGATCCAAATAAGTTTCAAAAAAAAAATGGATAAGATTTGTCCCTATAGTATCTAAAAAATCTTGTTTTTTTGAACATGAAGAGATAAAGAAACCATTGCAATTGCCGGAAATACTAAGCCTACTAAAGGCACAAAAATGGAGGGAAAGTTGTTGAGAGTTATCATTGAATGGGTACCTCGATTTAATATTTGTACCTGTTATTTTTATTTATTGTTTTATATTAATATTTTTTTTTTAACCTTATATTGTTATAAAGATATCTTATAATTCATATATAATAATTATATTTATATAAATATTATATTATACTTATATTATACTAAGTATACCTAAGTGAGTATATACTTAAATAAGGAATATATAAGTATATGTTTTAATATAAGTATTTTTTTAATAAATATTTATTAAAAAATTCAATAAATGTGTAAATAAAAAATATGTAAATAAACGGACTTATTCACCTTTCTACATGTTTCTACACGAAATATATGTATGATAATCCACCTTTTTATTATTCATAATATTAGTTATTTTCTTGTTCTTGTCTTATAATTTAATAATTTTCATTTCAAAAAATTTATTCCGTTTTATTAATATTAAATAAATTATTAAATTAAGACTCTACTCTACGGCTCTACTTAATCTAAGTTTGATTCAAAGGAAAGAAAGCATGTAGCCGAAATAATTCACTCAGAACGCCCTTTAAAGGATTACGTGGTACGATTGGATCGAATAAGCCCTTATGGAATAAATATTCAGCCACTTGTGAATCCTCAGGTACTGTCTTATTCAATGTTTGTTCAATTACTCTTTTACCCGCAAATGCAATGTAAGCGTTGGGTTCGGCAATAATGATATCTCCCAACATACCAAAACTAGCCGTCACCCCACCTGTGGTAGGGGATGTAAGGATTGCGACATAAAATAACTTTTTATTTGATTGATAATCATATAAAGCGGAAGATATTTTAGCCATTTGCATCAA